TAATTCCGATTACTTTGGCTGGATTATTTGTAACTGCATATTTACAATACAGACGCAGCGATCAGTTGGACCTTTGATTAAGTAACATTAACATCTCGTTTTTTGATTGACCTCCTGCGGACTCAAAAAACGAGGAGGTCGAATTCTGGTTGCTGTTCATAGTGAAGTTATTTCACTCGAATTCGACCTAAGAAGAACAGAATCGCGCTCTGTAGGATTTGAACCCACGACATCGGGTTTTGGAGACCCACGTTCTACCGAACTGAACTAAGAGCGCTTTCTTATCACCATCGATAAGACGGCAAAGAAAAAAAGAAAAGGATTCTTTTTGTACCCCCCCAGACCATGGATACACAGAGTATCACAGGAAAGACTTTGTATGTCCAAATTCAATCGATCTCAAGGGACCCCTCGTTACTGCCCATAGGAAAAAGAATAGGTAGGGATGACAGGATTTGAACCCGTGACATTTTGTACCCAAAACAAACGCGCTACCAAGCTGCGCTACATCCCTTTCAATTGGTATACAGTATCATTGTATAGAATCCCTGTCTTGTTTTCCACATCATTATTTCCCCATTGAGATACAATCTATCTTGCCATTTCTTCTTTTTGGTCTCATAGAACACGTATATAACCTATAAAAATAGTATAAATAGAAAGAATTATATGCCTATTAATAAGAAAATAATACTAAAAGAATTCGATTCTATAGATAGATAAGAAATGGATAGATATGAAACCTAACGTATAAATAAATAAATACTTATCAGGAATACTCAGGAGGAGTGGGACGCCCTTTTCTGTTTTAAGGAAAGGGAAATCTTAGTGTTATTGACATTGACCAGGTCGTGGTATATATCCGTTTTTGTTAGGGATTCCGCGTACAAATAAAATACAGGCGATCCTTAACGACCTACGCATCTGATCATATATGTATTCCAATAAAGAAGGAGGATTTTCAATGCGCGATCTAAAAACATATCTCTCCGCGGCACCTGTGCTAAGTACTCTATGGTTCGGGTCTTTAGCAGGTCTATTGATAGAGATCAATCGTTTCTTCCCGGATGCATTGACATTCCCCTTTTTTCATTCTAGTTATTGACATGGGAAGGGATGAAGAAGATTAGCGATACAATAAATTATCTGTGACTAAGACTTCTTCCTCTCTCTCTTTCTTTGTTTTCTTATTTTTTTTTCATTTTTTGAGGATAAAGAAAGGAGGACAGAAAAAGAATCAACGTGGATTCAACCTCGGCGAAACTCGCGGTTAGGCTCGAATTCATAGAGGGAGTAAAAAATCGAAAAAATGGGTCTAGAGTAACAAAATTATACAAGATACTTAAATGAAATACTCTATTAGGATTCGAAATAATTGAGAGTTAAAAATCATTGTATTACTTCTTAATATTACCCTATTGATTGCAACGAAATCGTTCCTAATCGGATTTAGGGTTAGCCACTTCTATTTTTTTCCTTTTTTCTTCGTTTCGGATTGAAAATCGAAGAGTTGAGTGAATCCAAAATGCAAAGGAGGTTCATGGCCAAGGGTAAAGATGTCAGAGTCAGAATTATTTTGGAATGTACCAGTTGTGTCCGAAACAGTGTTACTAAGGAATCGCCGGGCATTTCCAGATATATTACTCAAAAGAATCGACACAAGACACCTAGTCGATTGGAATTGAGAAAATTCTGCCCCTATTGTTACAAGCATACAATTCATGGGGAGATAAAGAAATAGATCGAACGGAACTGCCACCTTTTCCAGTAACAAGAACAAATTACATATAACATATAATATATATAAACAAATCAAATCCTATTTCGGTCGGATCCCAAATTCGAATTCAAAAATAGGATTTTAGAGATAAGGACTAAATAAACCATGGATAAATCCAAGCGACCCTTTCTGAAATCTAAGAAACCCTTTTTGAAATCGAAATCCAAGAAACCCTTTTTGAAATCGAAATCCAAGAAATCTTTTCGTAGGCGTTTGCCCCCAATTGGATCGGGGGATCGAATTGATTATAGAAACCTGAGTTTCATTAGTCGATTTATTAGTGAACAAGGAAAAATATTATCTAGACGAGTGAATCGATTGACCTTGAAACAACAACGATTAATTACCCTTGCTATAAAACAAGCTCGTATTTTAGCTTTGTTACCTTTTCTTAATAATGATAATGAGAAACCATTTGAAAGAACCAAGTTAACCCCTAGGACTAAAGGTCCTAAAACCAGAAAAAAAATAGGCCGACGGCCACAATGGAATAAAAGGAATAAACCTAATAAAAAATAAAAATTCCAATCTCCAACCCAACTAGGGTTGATGTTTTGTTCAAAAATGAGAGAACCCAGGTTGGATTGTCACGTCGGAAGAAACCAAAAAGAATCCGAATCGGGGAAGAAAAAGAAGAAATATTTCATTTTTTTTTTTTTAGTGACTCGTGCTCGTTCATTTTGACTACCTTATCCTATTAATTTATACTCTACCTTCCCGGAGTTCATTCTCCGGGGAACTTCGTTTAAACCCTTCCCTTCAAAATTCAGGAGCTCATTGGAAATCATGGAAAGACAATTTCGATTTGATATAGCGATTTGTGCTAGTATTTTACGATTAAGAAGCAATTGCTTCTTGTGCAGATTGTTTATAAATCTGCTATAACTATAGAATACCTTAATTTCACGAATTACTGCATTTATACGAATGATCCACAAACGGCGAAAATCTCTCTTTTTCCTACCCCTATCCCGATGAGCAGAACCCAAAGCTCTCGTTTTCTGTTGAGTCATAGCTCGAGTAAGTCTTGAATGAGCCCCTCGATAAGTTGATGAAAATAGACGCATTTTTGTTCTACGTCTCCGAGCTATATATCCTCGTCTAATTCTGGTCATTGAATCCAATGAAAGTTTTATGAATAACTAAACTAATTGCTTTCTTTTCTTTCAGTCATTCTTTCCCCCCCCCTCCCGGTCTATATAATAACAAAACGGATTCTTCCGATGTATAAAAAAAAATTCCAATGGCTTTTGCTACGATGACCTTCCCAACCACGATTTTTTTCAGGCATTTCACCTCGAAATAAGAAATTAGATTGATCAAAAAACGAGTCAAAGTCAATTTAAGTAATAAATATAAATGAATAAAAAATAGTGGGTTCCATCGTTTCTATGGTTACTTTTTAAACGGTGAGGTCCTTTCTATACACCGGAGCCCCTTCCTTATTTAGTAACTTGTATAGTTCACACTCTTTGGCTCTACCCATGAATTATCCAGTAATAGGTCTTTTCACAATAAGATCTACCTATACAGTAACGGCATTTAATTATGAAGGTTGGTTAGGTAGCTGACCCTGTGAGTCCGTTCTTGCAAGAGTAGGAGCATCAGTTTTATGCTTCTTAAATAAGATTTCCCCGGCTTAATGGATAACCATTTGCTACCAATGGGGAATTGCTTCTCATCTCCAATTGAGGTGATCGAATTTGTACCAATGGAAACCATAAATTTCATACACAATAAAGGTCTTTTTTTTTTTTTTAGACAGTGAATGGAGTTCTTCCACTCTATCTTATTCATTGGTTTTATCCTATTCATTGGTACTGATCTTTGATACTGTAAAAATTGTCTCCTTTCTTTTGGTCCAGTTCATGATCTGAACGAGTCGCACATACACCCTAGTACATGTTCCTCGACGCTGAGGACATCCCCGAAGAGCGCGGGCTTTTTTGACATTTTTGATTGGCTGTCTTGTGTTTCTGATAAGTTGTTTAATAGTTGGCATGCTGAATCATATACAGAATGGGCTGGTTTAGATCGATCCTAACCGAATGATTCTAATTGGAGACTTGACTCATTTTACCTCGGTAAAAAGAGGGAAACTAACAAATTCTAGTTCATTCGAATTATAGTTTTATAGTTCGAAATGAAATCACGGAATTTTTTTTTTTTCGACGGAGTTTTTTCGAGGGAAAACGCCCTAGACTTCCAAGATCAACCCCTACAAGCTCAACCATTCCATGACTTTGGGCTTCTGGTGGTGTCATAAAAGAAAAGAATCCCTGATCAGGTTTCGAAGTGGAACCCAAACGGGTGTACTTTGTTGACGGTACGGGGTTTTTCTAGGATCTTTTCATTCCGGGGTAGGCTTTCACGATCAACCCCTACAAGATCAACAATTCCATGAATTTGAGCTTCTGGTGGTGTCATAAAAGAATCCCTGAGCAGGTCCTGAATTAGAACCCACGGGGATTGTCCTGTTCTTTGTATATAAACCCTTAGGACGAGGTCGTAGAGAGCTTTTACTTCATCCCCATCCGTGTACAACCTCCCTAGCTCGTCCCCAATAAAAGAACTAATAGGTTGGTGGACCAATACCCTAATGATATAAAATCATTCATGATTCCCCTATTTCGCAGGATTTGGCGAAGGAAAGAGGTAAGGTAACGAATTATAAGAACAAAAGGAGAGAGTTGAGCAACCGTACAGGCATCGTTTGTGCATTGCATACGGCTCTAGGCTGGAATTCACTTTTTTTTCATTTCACTTCCATTGAATGAAGAAAGAGAATAATAGGATCTCTAAGACCCGAGGATCGTTCAATGATCCATTTACCATCCTTCCCGTCGAGAGAATTTCAAAATATTAATACTATGTAATACTATGGTAGTACTATGATGGCTCCGTTGCTTTATCTATTTTTCTCGTCTGCGATTCGGCAATCCCAAAAGTGTCTTTTTGATTTGATCAACTAAGGAAAAATGATCGTATTTTTTGTTTCATTTTCAAAATCTCTCATACACTAAATAGTGGAAAGGGACTTCGGGTATGAAAACCAAAAAGTTTGTGACGCTGAAACGGATCCCCGATAGATAAGATCCCATCGGAAATGCCTTTTGTTTCATACCACTCTCTCGATACAGAATCTCATCGTATGAACAAACAAAAATTGCGCCTATCGAACTCGAAGTGCCATGCTATTATTACTTATTATTTTATTCATAGTCCATATGGCGAAGGCATAGTCTTCTTTTTTCTCTCAAATAAAAAATAAAAATGCATTGGCACGAACCGAACCGTGAGGGAATGCTAGACGTTCACTAAATTCTCCTCCGGACAAGACCAAGGATCCCATTGAAAAGGCCTTCCCCATGCCTATTGTCTGTACATCGGGTGGCACAGTTCGCATCATATCAAAGAGAGCGATTCCGCATAGGACCCATCCGCCGGGACAGTTTATAAACAAAAAATGATCCAGGGTCTTATCCTCTCTACTGAGAAATACCATGAGACCCAAAATGGTATTCGTGATCTCGAAAGTCATTTTTTGGCCTAAAAAAAGGCATCTTTCTCGATGAAGTCGGTTGATTAGCACAAAATTAGACCCCTTAGGAACCATACACGCATTTTTGGGTGCATACGGTTCAAAAAATTGCAAAAAAAAATCAATGTGTAAATTCCAGCCCTTTTCATTGTTTCATAGCAGGATTTTTCTAACTCCTAACGAGCGTACTTTTTTTTCTTCCATTTTTCAAGAAAGATAAGTTTTGGCTCACTTCCCCCCCCAAAAAAAATTAATGAAAGTTGTCGAACTCACTTTTCATTGATGTTTTGTTTTATTTCATCGAAATCCAAATGCAATTTTCAATTATGGTGTCATTTTATTGTTACTGAATGGGCTTTTTCCATTCTTTTAGGTTTAGGCTCTACTCCGGTTAAAGATTTACCTGACCTCGATTGGCACATCTAGGAGAAATGACTCCCTTTTTTTTAGTCCTATCTTACGCCAAATCTTCGATGGAGTCATATATGACTCCATCGAAGATTTGGCGGTTTGGAATCCCCTCTACGGTCTAATTTGACCAATTGGGTATTTTATGAGCGGAGCCTGGATACTTCATTTTAGTGGTCCAACCAAGCCAACCATAATTTATTCCATTCTAATTGAAAATAGGAATATGTATCTCCCAATTGATCGAATTGCATTTCAGTTCACACTTTCCATTCTTAATGGTTCAATCAATCTTGTTTGGGCGAAAGAGAAGATATCTCGATCGGGGAAGAGAACGGGGAAATCCCATAGGACCCAATATGTCTGACAAGTCGCACTATATGTCTACCCACGTTGACTCTTCGTCTTTGGGAATCAGAAAAGCAACTTTTGGAATACCAACAGGCATTAAACAATTACTGGAGCGATCCTCCAGTAATTAGTATGCGAAAGCATAGTAAAAACGCCTTTTCTTGTTGTCAGAATATTGCCTCGTATTTTCTTTTTTCCATAGATTGAAAAGTTCATAGAAGAAGACCGAGCATTGACCCATAGAAAATAGGACCAGACCCATGCTCCATTGCGTATTGATACTTATCGGGTATAGAATATATCTGTTTCTATTTGTTCCTACAAACAGAATTGGTCCGTTATTCCCAAGAGAATGGAATCCATATTTACCCTTGCTCCGAGATAATCCATTGAAAGGGGGGAAGGCCATAGCTCCCAATGCGATAAAGTTACATAGTGTCTATTTTTCTTTGAGAAAGAGGTCTTTCCATGGGTTTGCCTTGGTATCGTGTTCATACTGTCGTATTGAATGATCCCGGTCGGTTGCTTTCTGTCCATATAATGCATACTGCTCTAGTTTCGGGTTGGGCCGGGTCGATGGCCCTATACGAATTAGCAGTTTTTGATCCCTCTGATCCCGTTCTTGATCCAATGTGGAGACAGGGTATGTTCGTTATCCCCTTCATGACTCGTTTAGGAATAACCAATTCGTGGGGCGGTTGGAGTATCGCAGGAGGCACTATAACAAATCCGGGTATTTGGAGTTACGAAGGTGTGGCCGGGGCACATATTGTATTTTCTGGCTTGTGCTTCTTGGCAGCTATCTGGCATTGGGTGTATTGGGATCTAGAAATATTCTGTGATGAGCGTACAGGAAAACCTTCTTTGGATTTGCCCAAGATCTTTGGAATTCATTTATTTCTCTCAGGCCTAGCTTGCTTTGGGTTTGGCGCATTTCATGTAACAGGCTTGTATGGTCCTGGAATATGGGTGTCCGATCCGTATGGACTCACGGGAAAAGTACAGTCTGTAAATCCTGCGTGGGGTGTAGAAGGTTTTGATCCTTTTGTTCCAGGAGGAATAGCCTCTCATCATATTGCAGCAGGGACATTAGGTATATTGGCGGGCCTATTCCATCTTAGTGTCCGTCCGCCCCAACGTCTATACAAAGGATTGCGTATGGGTAATATTGAAACTGTACTTTCCAGTAGTATCGCTGCTGTCTTTTTTGCAGCTTTTATTGTTGCTGGAACTATGTGGTATGGTTCAGCAACGACCCCGATCGAATTATTTGGTCCCACCCGATATCAATGGGATCAAGGATACTTCCAGCAAGAAATATATCGAAGAGTTGGCGCCGGCCTATCCGAAAATCAGAGTTTCTCAGAAGCTTGGTCTAAAATTCCAGAAAAATTAGCTTTTTATGATTACATCGGAAATAATCCAGCTAAAGGGGGATTATTCAGAGCAGGCTCAATGGACAACGGGGATGGAATAGCGGTTGGATGGTTAGGACATCCTATCTTTAGAGAGAAAGAAGGCCGCGAGCTTTTTGTACGCCGTATGCCGACTTTTTTTGAAACATTTCCAGTCGTTTTGGTAGACGGAGACGGAATTGTGAGAGCCGATGTTCCTTTTCGAAGGGCAGAGTCGAAGTATAGTGTCGAACAAGTCGGTGTAACAGTTGAGTTCTATGGTGGTGAACTAAATGGAGTCAGTTATAGCGATCCTGCTACTGTGAAAAAATACGCTAGACGCGCTCAATTGGGTGAAATTTTTGAATTAGATCGTGCTACTTTGAAATCGGATGGTGTTTTTCGTAGCAGCCCCAGGGGTTGGTTTACTTTTGGCCATGCTTCATTTGCTTTGCTTTTCTTTTTAGGGCACATTTGGCACGGTGCGAGAACTTTGTTCAGAGATGTTTTTGCCGGCATTGACCCAGATTTGGATGCTCAAGTGGAATTTGGAGCATTCCAAAAGCTTGGAGATCCAACTACAAGGAGACAGGTAGTCTGATACAACATTGCTTTGATATTTTTCTCTTTTATTTGAGTTTTTTGAGTTAACACAGGGTATCAGAGAAACCTTGATTTTTAGATCACCGACTTTTGACTCTTGCCCTTTCTTTATCTGGGAGATTATCCCACCCAATGAACAGATGTGAAAGCTATAATTGTAAACCACGATCGAATCTATGGAAGCATTGGTTTATACATTCCTCTTAGTCTCTACTCTAGGGATCATTTTTTTCGCTATCTTTTTTCGAGAACCACCGAAGGTTCCAACTAAAAATAAAAAGATGAAATGATTTTTCGTTATCTCAATTGAAGTAATGAGAATGAGCCTCCCCAATAGGGGAGGCTCATTCTCATTACTTTAACTAGTCTCCGTGTTCCTCGAATGGGTCTCTTAGTTGTTGAGAGGGTTGCCCAAAGGCGGTATATAAGGCGTACCCGGTAAAACTTACAAGTGAACCAGATAGAAAGATGGCCACTAGGGTTGCTGTTTCCATTATTAGATAATTTCAAGACTACAATGGATCTATGATAAGATCGTTTATTTACAACGGAAGGGTATACAAAGTCAACAGATCTCAACCAATAATAAATATTTATGGCGACACAAACCGTTGAGGGTAGTTCTAGATCTGGTCCAAGACGAACAACGGTAGGGGCTTTATTGAAACCGTTGAATTCGGAATATGGGAAAGTGGCTCCTGGATGGGGAACTACTCCTTTGATGGGTGTCGCAATGGCTCTATTTGCGGTATTCCTATGTATCATTTTGGAGATTTATAATTCTTCCGTTTTACTGGACGGAATCTCAATGAATTAGATCCATAAGAACCAAGAAGTCTTGACTTTCCCAAATAACTTACTTAGGCTTCTTTTTTTTTAGGGTACTCGAGTATAGAAATCTGGAATCCTACAATACAATCAACGAAACAACCCTCATCTGTATATATTTCTAAAATATATATATATATAGATTAGATATATAGTAAGGGCACTTTTACTACCGAGAATACTAGGAAGCGGTTGAACTCGTCTCTAAGAGCAAGCTCTCTTTGCTCGCTTTCCCGCAGCGCCTGTCGGATAGCTTCGAGGCGAGACAACGCCGTCTCCTGACTCGTCTGGAGATCCCAATGAAGCCTCCGCACCTACTGGCGAAGGGAATTTAGTGACTCCTCGGCCCCCTTTTGCAAAGAAGAATCTTCTGTATTGGATCCTTCCTCCATAGAAGAATCGTCTGTGGCGGATCCTTCCTCTATAGAAGAATGTTCAGCCTCGTATCCCTCTTCCAGAGAAGAGTCTTCGGCATAGTCTCGTTCTGAAGGGTTTTCGGTATCGGATCCGTCTTGTCTTTCGTGCGTCGCAGAATCATAGGCCGAATCCCTATCTAGAGTTTGAACCGTAGCCCCGCCAGTCGGCAAAGACCTGCTGGGGGGGGGAGCAGTCTTTCTTATCACTATAGGTGAGGGTTCCTAGAACAGCAGTCATTAGAGCTGCGCTAACAACTGCAGTCAGTCCCTCAACCAACTTTTTAAACATACAACAAGTTGGTTTGATACTCTAGGTTACTTTTATGCTAAAACGTATTAAAAACGCCTTTTCTTGTTTTCAGAATATTAATATTCTCTAGTAATATTCCATTTTGTTTTGTTATGAATTTTGTTATTAATATATATTCTGGTAGGGTAGTTCGACCGTGGAATTCCTTTGTTTCGGTATTTCCGGAATATGAGTGTGTGACTTGTGAAAATTGATCCTATTGATAGTACAGAGAATGGTCTGTCATCTCGAGAGAGATGGTTCTACCTCGTCTGATATTCATTAGAATATCTGGAGCACGGAATCCATGGAATAGATCAAGAAATATTAGCACTATGATTCATACCTAACTATTCAGACCTCGCAACCGCACTAAAAAAAAAAATGCAA